GCTAGCGTAGCTTAATATAAAGCATAGCACTGAAGATGCTAAGATGGGTCTTAAAAAACTCCGCATGCACAAAGGCATGGTCCCGACCTTATTATCAACTCTAACCCAACTTACACATGCAAGTCTCCGCAACCCAGTGAGTATGCCCTCAATCCCCCACCCGGGGAAGAGGAGCGGGCATCAGGCACAAGAATTAGCCCAAGACGCCTGGCCTAGCCACACCCCCAAGGGAATTCAGCAGTGATAAACATTAAGCCATAAGTGAAAACTTGACTCAGTTAGTGTTAAGAGGGCCGGTAAAACTCGTGCCAGCCACCGCGGTTAAACGAGAGGCCCTAGTTGATAATTCAACGGCGTAAAGGGTGGTTAAGAATAAATAATAAATAAAGCCAAATGGCCCTTTGGCCGTCACACGCTTCTAGGTGTCCGAAACCCCAACACGAAAGTAGCTTTAATATCACCTGACCCCACGAAAGCTGAGAAACAAACTAGGATTAGATACCCTACTATGCTCAGCCGTAAACTTAGACATCCAACTACAATTAGATGTCCGCCAGGGTACTACAAGCATTAGCTTAAAACCCAAAGGACTTGACGGTGTCTCAGACCCCCTAGAGGAGCCTGTTCTAGAACCGATAACCCCCGTTAAACCTCACCACTCTTAGCCATCCCAGCCTATATACCGCCGTCGCCAGCTTACCCTGTGAAGGCAACAAAAGTAAGCAAAATGGGCACAACCCAGAACGTCAGGTCGAGGTGTAGCGCATGGAGTGGAAAGAAATAGGCTACATTTTCTATTATAGAATATTACGAATATGCACTATGAAATAATGCTTGAAGGAGGATTTAGTAGTAAAAGGGAAATAGAGCGTCCCTTTGAACCCGGCTCTGAGACGCGCACACACCGCCCGTCACTCTCCCCTGTCAAAACGCACCAAAAATACCTAATAAAATAGCACTGACAAGGGGAGGCAAGTCGTAACACGGTAAGTGTACCGGAAGGTGCACTTGGATAAACCCAGGGCGTGGCTGAGTCATTTAAGCATCTCACTTACACCGAGAAGACATCCATGAAAGTTGGATCACCCTGAGCCAAACAGCTAGCTCACCCACCAAAATAACCAAACAATATAAATAAAATAAAATAAACCAAGCACTAAAAACTAAACCATTCTTTTACCTGAGTATGGGAGACAGAAAAGGTTCAACCAAAGCAATAGAAATAGTACCGCAAGGGAAAGCTGAAAAAGAAATGAAATAACCCATATAAGCACCAAAAAGCAAAGATTAGACCTCGTACCTTTTGCATCATGATTTAGCCAGTACAACACAAGCAAAGAGACCTTCAGTTTGAAACCCCGAAACCAGGTGAGCTACCCCGAGACAGCCTATTAGGGCCAACCCGTCTCTGTGGCAAAAGAGTGGGAAGAACTCCGGGTAGAAGTGACAGACCTACCGAACCTGGTGATAGCTGGTTACCTAAGAAATGAATAGAAGTTCAGCCTCGCACACCTCAAATCAAACAAATATATATTTCAAGATATTAAGAGAAAATTATACGAGAGTTAGTTAAAAGGGGTACAGCCCCTTTAACAAAGGACACAACCTTGTCAGAAGGATAAAGATCATAATATACAAAACATGCTGTTCTAGTGGGCCTAAAAGCAGCCATCTAAACAGAAAGCGTTAAAGCTCAGACAGAAAAAAGTTTATTATTCAGATAAAAAATCTTACTCCCCTAGACACTATTAGGTTAACCCATGCCTACATGGAAGAAATTATGCTAAAATGAGTAACAAGAAGACCCACTCTTCTCCTAGCACAAGTGTAAGCCAAATCGGACCAACCATTGGCAACTAACGAACTCAACCCAAGAGGGCAATGTGAATCACAAAAAAATCAAGAAAAATCCACAACTCAATAATCGTTACCCCCACACTGGAGTGCCATTTATAGGAAAGACTAAAAGAAAGGGAAGGAACTCGGCAAACACTAAGCCCCGCCTGTTTACCAAAAACATCGCCTCCTGCAACATACCATATATAAGAGGTCCAACCTGCCCAGTGACTACAAGTTCAACGGCCGCGGTATTCTGACCGTGCAAAGGTAGCGCAATCACTTGTCTTTTAAATAGAGACCTGTATGAATGGCTAAACGAAGGCTTAACTGTCTCCCCTCTCAAGTCAGTGAAATTGATCTACCCGTGCAGAAGCGGAGATAATAATACAAGACGAGAAGACCCTTTGGAGCTTAAGGTACAAAATTTAACCACGTCAAGCAACTCAATAAAAACAAAAACTTCGTGAATATAAAATTTTACCTTCGGTTGGGGCGACCACGGAGAAAAACAAAACCTCCAAGTGGACTGGGATAATTTTCCTAAAACCAAGAGAGACATCTCTAAGCCACAGAACATCTGACCAAACATGATCCGGCCACCAAAGCCGACTAACGAACCAAGTTACCCTAGGGATAACAGCGCAATCCTCTCCCAGAGTCCATATCGACGAGGGGGTTTACGACCTCGATGTTGGATCAGGACATCCTAATGGTGCAGCCGCTATTAAGGGTTCGTTTGTTCAACGATTAAAGTCCTACGTGATCTGAGTTCAGACCGGAGCAATCCAGGTCAGTTTCTATCTGTAACGCTACTTTTCCCAGTACGAAAGGATCGGAAAAGAGGGGCTCATACTTAAAGTACGCCCCACCCTTAATTTATGAAAACAAATAAATAAAATAAGGGGAGAGCTAAAACCCAGCTAGCCAAAATAAGGATATACTGGGGTGGCAGAGCATGGTAAATTGCGAAAGGCCTAAGCCCTTTTAACCAGAGGTTCAAATCCTCTCCCCAGTTTATGTTAAACACCCTAATAATCCACCTAATCAACCCCCTAGCATACATCGTACCCGTCCTTTTAGCAGTAGCCTTCCTAACACTACTTGAACGAAAAGTTCTAGGATATATGCAATTACGAAAAGGGCCCAACGTAGTAGGACCTTACGGATTACTACAACCTATCGCCGATGGGTTAAAACTATTTATTAAAGAACCGGTCCGCCCATCTACATCATCCCCATTTCTATTTCTTGCCACCCCAATATTAGCACTCACCTTAGCCATAATTTTATGAGCACCAATACCCATACCCCACCCAGTAACTGACCTAAACCTAGGAATCCTATTTATTCTAGCCCTATCAAGCCTCGCAGTATATTCAATCCTAGGATCAGGCTGAGCATCAAATTCAAAATATGCATTAATTGGAGCCCTTCGGGCCGTAGCCCAAACAATCTCATATGAAGTAAGCCTTGGGCTCATTCTCCTTTCAGTAATTATCTTCTCCGGAGGCTACAACCTACAAACATTTAATACTACCCAAGAAAGTATTTGATTATTAATCCCCGCCTGACCTTTAGCCGCAATATGATACATTTCAACACTAGCTGAAACAAACCGAGCACCATTTGACCTTACAGAGGGCGAATCAGAACTAGTTTCTGGTTTTAATGTAGAATATGCAGGAGGACCCTTCGCCCTATTTTTCCTAGCTGAATATGCCAATATTCTACTAATAAATACCCTATCAGCCGTACTATTCCTGGGAGCCTCACACTTCCCAAATATTCCAGAACTCACAACAATTAACCTCATAACTAAAGCTGCACTACTTTCAATCTTATTTTTATGAGTACGAGCCTCTTACCCGCGATTCCGATATGATCAACTAATACACCTAGTCTGAAAAAACTTCCTCCCCCTAACACTCGCCTTCGTACTATGACACACCGCCCTACCTATTGCACTAGCAGGACTCCCTCCACAATTATAATTAAGGAACTGTGCCTGAGCACCCAAGGACCACTTTGATAGAGTGATTTACAGGGGTTAAAATCCCCTCAGTTCCTAGAAAGAAGGGATTCGAACCCATACTCAAGAGATCAAAACTCTCGGTGCTTCCTTTACACCACTTCCTAAGGTGAAGTCAGCTAATAAAGCTTTCGGGCCCATACCCCGAAGATGATGGTTAAAGTCCCTCCTCCGCCAATGAACCCATATGTACTTGCAATCCTACTATCTAGCCTAGGACTAGGAACCACCCTAACCTTCGCCAGCTCTCACTGATTATTAGCTTGAATAGGACTAGAAATTAACACCTTAGCAATTACCCCCTTAATAGCACAACACCACCACCCCCGTGCAGTAGAAGCAACCACAAAATATTTCCTGACCCAAGCCACCGCAGCAGCAATAATCCTATTCGCAAGCACAACAAATGCCTGAATAACAGGAGAATGAAGCATCAATGACCTATCAAACCCCATCGCCAGCACTATATTTATAACTGCCCTAGCACTCAAAATTGGACTAGTACCTATACACTTCTGAATACCAGAAGTCCTACAAGGGTTAGACCTAACAACAGGACTAATTTTATCTACCTGACAAAAACTCGCCCCACTTGCACTCATCATTCAAACAGCCCAAACCATCGACCCCTTATTATTAACTCTACTAGGGATTATATCCACACTGGTAGGGGGATGAGGTGGACTAAACCAAACCCAACTACGAAAAATCCTAGCCTACTCCTCAATTGCACACATAGGATGAATAATTATTATTATTCAACACGCCCCCCAACTAACCTTAATTGCACTAGGAACATATATTATCATAACATCCGCAGCATTCCTTACCCTTAAAATATCATTTGCCACCAAAATCAACACACTTTCAACAACCTGATCAAAAAACCCAATTCTAACATCGACCACTGCCCTAGTATTATTATCACTAGGAGGCCTCCCCCCACTCACAGGCTTCCTACCAAAATGATTAATTCTACAAGAATTAACAAAACAAGACCTCCCTATCATCGCCACAGCTATAGCCCTAACAGCCTTAATTAGCCTATACTTCTACCTACGACTATGTTACGCAATAACACTAACCATTTCCCCCAATACAATCAACTCAACAACCCCCTGACGAACCAAAACAACCCAAACTTCCCTACTATTGGCCTTCTTTACTGTAACCTCACTAGGACTACTACCAATAACCCCAACCATTCTAATACTAACCACCTAGGGACTTAGGATAACATTAAACCAGAAGCCTTCAAAGCTTTAAATAGAAGTGAGAATCTTCTAGCCCCTGACTAAGATCTGCAAGATAACACTCGCATTTCCTGAATGCAACTCAGACATTTTTATTAAATTAAGACCTCACTAGATGAGAAGGCCTCGATCCTACAAACTCTTAGTTAACAGCTAAGCGCTCAAACCAGCGAGCATTCATCTACTTTCCCCGCCTTGCAGGACAAAAAGGCGGGGAAAGCCCCGGCAGAGTATTAGTCTGCGTCTTCGGATTTGCAATCCGATATGCTTTTCACCACGGGGCTGTGGTAGGGAGAGGACTGGAACCTCTGTCTTCGGGGCTACAACCCACCGCCTAAACACTCGGCCACCCTACCTGTGGCAATCACACGCTGATTTTTCTCTACCAATCATAAAGACATTGGCACCCTTTATCTAGTATTTGGTGCTTGAGCTGGAATAGTAGGAACCGCCCTAAGCCTTCTTATCCGGGCTGAACTAAGCCAACCCGGATCGCTTTTAGGCGATGACCAAATCTATAATGTTATCGTTACTGCCCACGCTTTTGTAATAATTTTCTTCATAGTTATACCTATTCTGATCGGGGGGTTTGGAAACTGACTCGTACCATTAATAATTGGAGCCCCCGATATGGCATTCCCACGAATAAATAATATAAGCTTCTGATTACTACCCCCATCATTCCTATTACTATTAGCCTCTTCTGGGGTTGAAGCTGGGGCTGGAACAGGATGAACAGTTTATCCACCCCTTGCAGGCAACCTAGCCCATGCAGGAGCATCAGTAGATTTAACAATTTTCTCACTACACCTGGCAGGTGTATCATCAATTCTGGGTGCCATCAATTTTATTACTACAACTATTAATATAAAACCCCCAGCCATCTCCCAATATCAAACTCCTCTCTTCGTGTGGTCCGTACTTGTAACCGCCGTACTACTTCTTTTATCACTACCAGTACTAGCTGCTGGGATTACAATACTTTTAACGGATCGAAATCTTAATACCACATTCTTTGACCCGGCAGGAGGAGGAGACCCAATTCTTTATCAACACCTATTCTGATTCTTCGGTCACCCAGAAGTTTATATTTTAATTCTTCCAGGGTTTGGTATCATCTCTCACGTTGTAGCCTACTACTCAGGTAAAAAAGAACCATTCGGCTATATAGGAATGGTTTGAGCCATAATAGCTATTGGCCTTCTAGGTTTTATTGTCTGAGCCCATCATATGTTTACCGTTGGAATAGACGTAGACACCCGCGCATATTTTACATCCGCAACAATAATTATTGCCATTCCCACAGGTGTAAAAGTATTTAGCTGACTAGCCACACTCCACGGAGGATCAATTAAATGAGAAACTCCAATGCTATGAGCCCTTGGATTCATTTTCCTATTTACAGTGGGGGGACTCACAGGAATTGTTCTATCTAATTCATCACTTGATATTGTACTCCACGACACTTATTATGTAGTTGCCCACTTCCACTACGTACTATCAATAGGTGCCGTATTTGCCATTATAGCAGCCTTTGTGCACTGATTCCCACTATTAACCGGATATACCCTACACAGTGCCTGAACAAAAATTCACTTCGGAGTAATATTTATTGGAGTAAACCTCACATTCTTCCCACAACACTTCCTAGGCCTAGCAGGCATACCACGACGATATTCCGACTACCCAGATGCCTATGCACTATGAAATACAGTATCTTCTATTGGATCACTAATTTCCTTAGTAGCAGTAATTATATTCCTATTTATTCTATGAGAAGCTTTCACCGCTAAACGGGAAGTATTATCTGTAGAGCTAACTATAACAAACGTAGAATGACTTCACGGCTGCCCTCCTCCTTACCACACATACGAGGAACCTGCATTTGTTCAAATTCAATCAAACTAACGAGAAAGGGAGGAATTGAACCCCCATATGCTGGTTTCAAGCCAGCCACATAACCACTCTGTCACTTCCTTCTAAAGACATTAGTAAAATAAATTATATCACCTTGTCAAGGTGAAGTCGCGGAATAACACCCCCGCATGTCTTAATTCACAACCTAATGGCACATCCAACACAACTAGGATTCCAAGACGCGGCATCACCCGTTATAGAAGAACTTCTACATTTCCACGACCACGCACTAATGATTGTATTCCTAATCAGCACTTTAGTATTATATATTATTATTGCAATAGTTTCAACTAAACTTACCAACAAATATATTTTAGACTCTCAAGAAATCGAAATTGTATGAACCATTCTACCAGCTGTTATTTTAGTCTTAATTGCCCTGCCCTCCCTACGCATTCTATACCTTATAGATGAAATCAACGATCCACACCTAACAATTAAAGCAATAGGACACCAATGATACTGAAGCTACGAATATACAGACTATGAAAATCTAGGCTTTGACTCTTATATAGTCCCAACTCAAGACCTCACCCCTGGACAATTCCGACTCCTAGAAACTGACCATCGAATAGTTATCCCAATAGAATCCCCAATTCGAATCCTGGTATCCGCTGAAGACGTACTACACTCCTGAGCTGTTCCATCCTTGGGCATAAAAATAGACGCAGTACCAGGACGACTAAATCAAACCGCCTTCATCGCCTCACGCCCCGGCGTATTCTATGGACAATGCTCTGAAATCTGCGGTGCTAATCACAGCTTTATGCCAATTGTAGTAGAAGCAGTTCCACTAGAACACTTCGAAAACTGATCCTCATTAATACTAGAAGACGCCTCGCTAGGAAGCTAAATATTGGACAAAGCATTGGCCTTTTAAGCCAAAGACTGGTGATTCCCGACCACCCCTAGTGAAATGCCACAATTAAACCCCGGCCCTTGATTCGCAATTTTTATATTTTCTTGATTAATTTTCCTAACCATTATCCCAACTAAAATCCTAAATCATATTACACCAAATGAACCAACCCCAGTAAGCGCTGAAAAGCACAAAACTGAATCCTGAGACTGACCATGATAGCAAGCTTCTTTGACCAATTTGCAAGCCCTTCATACCTGGGTATCCCATTAATTGCAATTGCAATTGCACTACCATGAATTTTTTATCCAACCCCATCATCCCGGTGAATTAATAACCGACTCATTACGCTCCAAGGATGATTTATCAATCGATTTACAAATCAACTAATAATGCCTTTAAGTGTGGGAGGGCATAAATGGGCACTCTTATTAGCCTCTTTAATAGTCTTTTTGATTACTATCAACATGCTAGGCCTACTCCCATACACCTTTACACCTACAACACAACTGTCACTTAACATAGGATTTGCTGTACCACTCTGACTCGCCACAGTAATTATTGGTATACGAAATCAACCAACAATCGCCTTAGGACACCTACTACCAGAAGGAACACCTATCCCTCTGATCCCAGTACTTATTATTATTGAAACAATTAGCCTATTCATTCGACCATTAGCCTTAGGAGTCCGACTCACAGCCAACCTGACCGCCGGCCACCTATTAATTCAACTTATCGCTACAGCTGTGTTTGTTCTATTACCTATAATGCCCACGGTAGCAATTTTAACTGCCACCGTACTCTTCCTACTTACACTATTAGAGGTTGCAGTTGCAATAATTCAAGCCTATGTATTTGTACTCCTTCTAAGCCTATACCTTCAAGAAAACGTCTAATGGCCCACCAAGCACATGCCTTCCACATAGTTGACCCAAGCCCATGACCCCTAACCGGAGCCATTGCTGCCCTGCTAATAACATCCGGCTTAGCAATCTGATTCCACTTCCACTCAACAACGCTAATAACCCTAGGGATAATTCTTCTTCTCCTTACAATATATCAATGATGACGTGATATTATTCGAGAAGGAACTTTCCAAGGCCACCACACACCCCCAGTACAAAAAGGACTACGATACGGAATAATTCTGTTTATTACTTCTGAAGTATTTTTCTTCCTCGGATTCTTCTGAGCTTTCTACCACTCAAGCCTAGCACCAACCCCAGAGCTCGGGGGATGCTGACCCCCAACAGGAATTACCCCACTAGACCCCTTCGAAGTGCCACTCCTCAATACAGCCGTATTACTAGCATCAGGGGTTACAGTAACATGAACCCACCACAGTATTATAGAAGGAGAACGAAAACAAGCCATCCAATCCTTAGCATTAACCATTATTCTAGGACTTTACTTCACTGCACTCCAAGCCGTAGAATATTATGAAGCACCATTCACAATTGCAGATGGAGTTTATGGCTCAACATTCTTCGTAGCCACAGGCTTCCATGGACTGCACGTTATTATTGGATCATCTTTCCTAGCAGTATGCCTCCTCCGACAAATCCAATACCACTTTACATCTGAACATCACTTTGGCTTTGAGGCCGCCGCCTGATATTGACACTTTGTCGACGTAGTATGACTATTCCTTTACGTATCTATCTACTGATGAGGCTCATAATCTTTCTAGTATTAAAGTCAGTACAAGTGACTTCCAATCACACAGTCTTGGTTAAACCCCAAGGAAAGATAATGAATCTAATTATAACCATTTTAGTTATTACAATGGCCCTATCCTTAATTCTGGCAATCGTATCTTTTTGATTACCACAAATAAATCCAGACGCAGAAAAACTATCCCCCTACGAATGCGGATTTGACCCACTAGGATCTGCTCGACTACCATTTTCCCTACGCTTCTTCCTAGTAGCAATTTTATTTCTATTATTTGACCTAGAAATTGCCCTTCTTCTCCCCCTACCTTGAGGAGACCAACTACACAACCCCACCCAAACATTCTTTTGAGCCACAACAGTCCTAATCCTATTAACCCTAGGACTAATCTACGAATGAACCCAAGGTGGCCTAGAATGAGCAGAATCGGGGGTTAGTCCAAAACAAGACCTCTGATTTCGGCTCAGAAAATCGTGGTTTAATTCCACGACCCCCTTATGACACCCGTACATTTCAGCTTTAGCTCAGCATTTATTCTAGGATTAATAGGACTAGCATTTCACCGCACACACCTACTCTCCGCACTCCTTTGTTTAGAAGGAATAATACTATCCCTATTTATTGCACTAGCCCTATGAGCCCTACAATTTGAATCCACAGGATTCTCCACAGCCCCAATACTACTCCTGGCCTTCTCCGCTTGTGAAGCAAGCACAGGCCTAGCATTACTAGTAGCCACAGCCCGCACCCATGGAACTGACCGCCTACAAAGCCTCAACCTCCTACAATGCTAAAAGTACTAATTCCCACAATTATGTTATTTCCAACTATCTGATTAGCCTCCCCAAAATGATTATGAACAACTACTACAGCCCACAGCCTATTAATTGCTTTCATTAGCCTAATATGATTAATATGAACATCCGAAACCGGGTGGGCCCACTCCAACACATACATAGCCACAGACCCACTATCAACCCCCTTACTAGTACTAACATGCTGATTGCTACCATTAATAATTTTAGCCAGCCAAAACCATATTAATCCTGAACCAATCAATCGACAACGTTCATATATTACACTCCTTGCCTCACTACAAACCTTTTTAATTATAGCATTTGGTGCCACAGAAATTATTATATTTTATATTATATTTGAAGCTACACTCATCCCAACCCTAATTATTATTACCCGATGAGGCAACCAAACTGAACGCCTAAATGCAGGAACTTACTTCCTATTTTATACCCTAGCAGGATCCCTCCCACTCTTAGTTGCCTTACTCCTCCTTCAACAATCCACGGGAACACTATCAATACTAGTACTACAATATTCACAACCACTACAACTCAGCTCATGAGGCCACATGATCTGATGAGCAGGCTGCCTAATCGCATTCTTAGTTAAAATACCCCTATATGGTGTCCACTTATGACTACCAAAAGCACATGTAGAAGCCCCAGTAGCAGGATCCATAGTACTTGCAGCAGTCCTTCTAAAACTAGGGGGATACGGAATAATACGCATAATAGTTATACTAGACCCACTATCAAAAGAATTAGCCTACCCATTTATTATTTTAGCCCTCTGAGGAATCATCATAACCGGCTCAATCTGTCTACGACAAACAGACCTAAAATCACTAATTGCTTACTCATCTGTGAGCCATATGGGTTTAGTAGCAGGAGGAATTCTAATCCAAACCCCATGAGGATTCTCAGGAGCAATCATTCTAATAATTGCCCACGGATTAGTATCCTCAGCACTATTCTGCCTAGCTAACACAGCATACGAACGAACCCACAGCCGAACTATAATTCTTGCCCGAGGACTTCAAATAATTTTTCCACTAACCGCAGTCTGATGATTCATCGCTAACCTTGCCAACTTAGCACTCCCGCCCCTGCCCAATTTAATAGGAGAGCTCATAATTATCACGACTTTATTTAATTGATCCCCATGAACCATCTTACTCACAGGATTGGGAACATTAATTACGGCTGGCTACTCCCTATATATATTTCTTATATCACAACGAGGCCCAGCACCAAACCACATTATAGGACTTCAACCATTTCATACCCGAGAACACCTGCTAATAGCCCTACACCTAATCCCAGTTATTCTTCTAGTAACAAAACCAGAACTCATATGAGGATGATGCTACTGTAAATATAGTTTAACTAAAATATTAGATTGTGATTCTAAAGATAGGGGTTAAAACCCCCTTATTCACCAAGGAAGTACTGAAAACATAAGCACTGCTAATCCTTATTGACCAGGGTTAAAATCCCTGGCTCCCTTGAGCTTTTAAAGGATAATAGTTCATCCATTGGTCTTAGGAACCAAAAACTCTTGGTGCAAATCCAAGTAAAAGCTAAGATATCATTAACCATACACTCATCACTACTCCTAATTTTTCTTATCCTAATATATCCCCTATTAACTACACTAAGTCCCCACCAGCAAAAATCAGAATTAGCAAAAATAACAAAAACCGCCGTTAGCTCCACATTCTTTATTAGCCTTCTACCACTAATAATTTTTCTAAACCTAAAAACAGAGGGCATCATCACAAATTGACACTGAATAAATATTCAAACATTTGACATCAACATCAGCTTTAAATTTGACCACTACTCCCTAATCTTTGTTCCAGTTGCCCTATATGTCACCTGATCAATCCTAGAGTTCGCATTATGATACATACACTCCGACCCAAACATTAATCGTTTCTTTAAGTATTTGCTCATGTTTCTAATAGCTATAATTATTCTAGTTACAGCCAACAACATATTCCAATTATTTATTGGCTGAGAGGGAGTAGGAATCATATCATTCCTACTCATCGGGTGATGATATGGGCGAGCAGACGCTAACACAGCAGCCCTACAAGCCGTTATTTACAACCGAGTAGGAGACATCGGATTAATTATAGCCATAGCCTGATTCGCAATAAATCTTAACTCCTGAGAAATCCAACAAGTCTTTGCCCTATCAAAAGACTTTAATATAACTATTCCCCTAATAGGACTTATTTTAGCAGCCACAGGAAAATCAGCCCAATTTGGCCTCCACCCATGGCTTCCATCCGCCATAGAGGGCCCTACGCCAGTATCTGCCCTACTCCACTCAAGTACTATAGTGGTTGCAGGAATTTTCCTACTAATTCGCCTTCACCCCCTCATAGAAGATAATGAATTAGCACTAACAATTTGCCTCTGCCTAGGAGCATTAACTTCACTATTTACAGCCACCTGTGCTTTGACCCAAAATGACATCAAAAAAGTTGTAGCCTTCTCAACATCAAGCCAACTAGGATTAATAATAGTTACAATTGGACTTAACCAACCACAACTAGCATTTCTCCACATTTGCACACATGCTTTTTTCAAGGCCATGTTATTCTTATGCTCCGGATCAATTATTCACAGCCTAAACGATGAACAAGATATCCGAAAAATAGGAGGACTATTCAACATCATACCCGCCACCTCAACCTACTTCACAATTGGTAGCCTAGCCCTAACAGGAACCCCATTCCTAGCAGGATTCTTCTCAAAAGACGCAATTATTGAAGCCCTAAACACCTCACACCTAAACGCCTGAGCCCTAGTCCTAACACTATTAGCCACATCATTCACTGCAGTCTATAGCTTCCGATTAACATACTTTGTAATTATGGGAACCCCACGATTCCCACCCCTATCCCCCATCAACGAAAATAACTCACTAGTAATTAACCCAATTAAACGGCTCGCCTGAGGAAGCATTATTGCAGGATTTATTATTACACAAAACTTCCTACCAATAAAAACACCAATTATGACAATACCAATCACTCTTAAAATAGCAGCTCTACTAGTAACAATCGCCGGCTTACTAATGGCCATAGATTTAACTAACATAACCAGCAAACAAATAAAAATTACACCAAAAATCCCCACACACCACTTCTCCAACATACTAGGATTCTTCCCCACAACTATCCATCGACTCCTTCCAAAACTTAAATTTATACTAGGACAATCAGCCGCCACCCAACTCGACAAAACATGACTCGAAACTATTGGACCAAAAGGCCTAACACTAACTCAAACAATTATAGCAAAAATTACAAACGACATTGCACGAGGAATAATCAAAACTTACCTAACTATTTTCCTCCTAACCCTAATCATAGCCACCATTCCAACACTCCTCTAAACCGCCCGAAGGGCTCCTCGACTCAGCCCCCGAGTAAGTTCCAACACAACCAGCAAAGTCAAAAGCAGCACCCAAGCACAAATAACTAATATTCCCCCACCAAATGAATATATAACAGCCACACCACTAATATCGCCCCGCAAAACAGAAAACTCTTTCAACCCATCCACAACCACCCAAGAACCCTCATATCAACCCCCTCAGAAAACCCCTCCTACCAACCCAACCCCAAGCAAATAAATTAAAACATACCCTAACACGGAACGACTCCCTCAAGCCTCCGGGAAGGGCTCAGCAGCCAAAGCCGCCGAATAAGCAAAAACCACAAGCATCCCGCCTAAATAAATTAAAAAAAGAACCAATGACAAAAAAGAGCCCCCATGACCAACCAAAACCCCACACCCAACCCCAGCTGCAACTACCAATCCAAGTGCAGCAAAATAAGGCGTAGGATTAGAAGCAACAGCAACTAAGCCTACAACCAAAGCCATCAACAACAAAAACATAAAATAGGTCATAATTCTTACTCAGACTTTAACTGAGACCAATGACTTGAAGAACCATCGTTGTAATTCAACTACAAGAACCATTAATGGCAAGCCTACGAAAAACACATCCCCTTATTAAAATCGCCAATGACGCATTAATTGACCTACCAGCACCATCCAATATTTCAGCATGATGAAACTTTGGATCCCTCCTAGGACTATGTTTAATTACACAAATCTTAACCGGACTATTTCTAGCCATACACTACACCTCCGATATTTCAACCGCATTTTCATCAGTAACCCACATTTGCCGAGATGTCAACTACGGCTGACTAATCCGCAATATACACGCAAATGGAGCATCATTCTTCTTCATTTGCATTTATATACACATTGCCCGAGGCCTATATTATGGATCATACCTATACAAAGAAACCTGAAATATTGGCGTAATTCTTCTACTACTAGTTATAATAACAGCCTTCGTTGGCTATGTATTACCATGAGGACAAATATCCTTCTGAGGCGCTACAGTAATTACAAACCTACTATCTGCAGTACCCTATATAGGAGATGCACTAGTCCAATGAATCTGAGGTGGCTTCTCAGTAGACAACGCAACACTGACACGATTCTTCGCATTCCACTTCCTACTGCCCTTTATTATTGCTGCTGCAACCATCCTCCACCTGCTGTTCCTCCACGAAACCGGATCAAATAACCCAATTGGACTAAATTCAGACGCAGACAAAATCTCATTCCACCCATACTTTACATACAAAGACCTCCTTGGGTTCGTAATTTTACTTATAGCCTTGGCACTTCTAGCGTTATTTTCCCCTAACCTCTTAGGAGATCCAGAAAACTTCACCCCCGCAAACCCCCTAGTCACACCCCCACATATTAAACCAGAATGATATTTCCTATTTGCCTACGCCATCCTTCGATCAATCCCAAACAAACTAGGAGGAGTCCTCGCCTTATTATTTTCAATCTTAGTGCTAATAGTAGTACCACTCCTGCACACCTCAAAACAACGAGGATTAACATTCCGTCCAATTACTCAATTCCTCTTCTGAACTTTAGTAGCAGACATAATAATTTTAACATGAATTGGAGGTATACCAGTAGAACACCCATTCATCATTATTGGACAAATTGCATCAGTACTGTATTTCGCACTATTCCTTGTTTTTATTCCCCTAGCAGGATGACTAGAAAATAAAGCACTAGAATAAGCTTGCCCTAGTAGCTTAATCTGAAAGCATCGGTCTTGTAATCCGAAGATCGGAGGTTAAACTCCTCCCTAGCGCCAATGTCTGAACTACTCTTTATGGTTTAGTACATAATATGCATAATATTACATTAATGTAATAGTACATGAATGTACCAATACTAGTACTTTTCTTAAACATAAAGCAAGTACTAGATAAGAGGGTATGCAGAAAGCATAATATTAAAACTCATAAATAAGTTATTTAAACTTGGGAAATAGGTTTTTCCCTTAAAAATTGACCTCAGATTTTTCCTTGGTCTCACTAACTAGTATTTCGTTAAACATATTTAATGCAGTAAGAGACCACCAACCAGCTTGTATAAAGGTATATCATGCATGATGCGTCAGGGGCAATGATAGTGGGGGTAGCACAATATGAACTATTACTGGCATCTGGTTCCTATTTCAGGAACATAACTGTATTACTCCCCTCTCTTGTAATTATACTGGCATCTGATTAATGGTGTGGTACATATGTCTCGTTACCCACCAAGCCGGGCGTTCTTTTATATGCATAACGTATTTTTTTTTGGTTTCTTTTCATTTGGCATCTCAGAGTGCAAATACAAATGTACATTAAGGTGGAACATTTTTCCTTGCTTGTATAATGTAAATTAATTATTATAAGACATACCTGGAAACTGCATTAAGTTAACTCAAGTGCATACACTTACTACTCTTACTCAACTATCCCTGTTATATATGCCCCGGCTTCTGCCAACAAACCCCCCTACCCCCCTACGCTTAATAGATACTGCTTTCCTTGTCAAACCCCAAAATCAAGGAAGATCTAAAAATATGTAAACCGACAAATTTTAACACACGGGTCAGCCATTCCACGCCACTTACACTAATTTTTACAACACACCCCACCTATAAAAACCACTAAATATTCATATTAAATTAACGCAATATAAAATTACCTAAAATTTGCAGCCTTAGTAAATTATATCCAGAAAAGAGAGATTTAAACTCCCATCATTGACGCCCAAAGCCAACATTTTTATTAAACTATTCTCTGAAATTAACCCGCATGATATTATAGTAATGCACATCACCACTCTAAATTAAATAATACCAAAACATATTATTAAGACTTAAAATTTACTACCACACTTTATAAATCTAGAAAAAACCTAGGGACATAAAAGCCATCACCAATACTGCCAATAAACCGCGCTACATTATATATATGCATCAATTTTATTTTACAATATAATATTAACCTAATCAACCGTACCAAAATTTTTAAGAAATAAACGGTACTAAATATCCTAATATAAAATATACCCATGATTTCTGCACATATTATAGTAATGCACATCACCACTCTAAATTAAATAATACCAAAACATATTATTAAGACTTAAAATTTACTACCACACTTTATAAATCTAGAAAAAACCTAGGGACATAAAAGCCATCACCAATACTGCCAATAAACCGCGCTACATTATATATATGCATCAATTTTATTTTACAATATAATATTAACCTAATCAACCGTACCAAAATTTTTAAGAAATAAACGGTACTAAATATCCTAATATATAAACC